GCTTACTCTAGATTAAAAGTAATTTAAAGTAAGTGAGAACACTCTTGGAGTCGTATATACGGAATTGGGAAAGCTTTTGGATGTACCAGCAGAGTAACAGGGCTAGAGAAGAATGAAAACTCCAATTAATGCATTATTAGAGGCCTCGCTCCTACGTGACGCGGCTGAGCCATTTCAACTAAGCTTCCAAGATGCTGCTAGTCCTGTTATGGAAGAGATTCTATTCCTTCATAACCAAATTATGTTTATTTTAATTATTATTATAACAACTGTATTATGGTTAATTATAAGAGGATTAACAAGCCAGGCTTATCATCGCTATCTTATAGAAGGAGTCACAATAGAGATTGTTTGGACTATAATTCCAGCAATTATATTAGTGTTTATAGCATTCCCTTCTTTAAAACTACTTTATTTGATGGATGAGGTAGTAGAACCCGGTGTGACAGTAAAAGCCATAGGTCATCAATGGTATTGGTCTTATGAGTATTCAGACTATCAAACTACCTTAGGTGAAGATAGTACCTTAGAATTTGATTCTTACATGATACCTACGAGTGACCTTCAACCCGGCGATCTCCGACTATTAGAAGTTGACAATAGAATGGTTGTTCCTATTGATACTTATGTAAGAGTTTTAGTCACAGGCGCAGATGTGCTTCATTCATTTGCTGTACCTTCATTAGCTATGAAAATGGATGCTGTGCCTGGACGCCTTAATCAAACCGGATTTTTAGCTAAAAGACCAGGATTATTTTATGGTCAATGTTCCGAGTTATGTGGCGCTAATCACTCTTTTATGCCCATTGTTATAGAGGCCGTTAGCATGGACAGATATATCAGCTGGTTATCTTCATTATGTGCTGATCTTTAGAGGATCTTTCAATCATCGAATAATGCCTCATTTAGATATAACTGCTTATTTAACTCAATATAGCTGGACATTAATAACTTTGTTAGCTCTTTATAGTATTATGAGTTTATTTATTTTACCTAAAATTCAAAATAACTTACGTATAAGAAGTATACTACAGGAAGAGGGGTTAGCCCCTACTAAGGGACTCGGGGTTAATCGAGCATATGCTATACTACAAGATATACTCCGCAGATAAGCCCATTTCCTTCATATATTCAATATGGCAGCTTCTCTTTTTGATCAATTTAATGTAGTTCGGATAATTGGGGGTATAATTACTAATTCTTCTATTATGATGCTTATCCTATTTAGTGTAATATTAATAGGAAGTTGTTCATATAAATTAATACCTACAAGATTGCAGGCTATACAAGAAATTATTTATACCCACTTTTTAGGATTAGTAAAAGATTCTACAGCTAATAAGGGAACTCAGTATTTTATTTTTATTATAACTTTATTTACGTTTATTGCTGGGTTAAATCTGTTAGGTCTATTTCCCTATGTATTTACTCCTACTGCCCATATTGTTGTTACTTTCGGGTTAAGTGTATCTATTTTAATAGCAGTAACAATATTGGGAATAACACAATACCGTTGGAACTTTGCTTCAATGATGATGCCCAGTGGGGCTCCCTTAATATTAGCCCCTCTATTAGTATTGATTGAAACACTTATCTATTTTTCTCGAGCACTTTCTTTAGGTGTTCGATTGGCTGCTAATTTATCGGCTGGGCACCTTTTATTTGCTATATTTGCAAGTTTTGGGTTTGCAATGATTAGTAATGGAATGTTAGTATTAAGCTTAGCCCCAATATTAGTAATGGTTTTTATAACTGTACTAGAAATTGCCGTGGCCTTAATTCAAGCATATGTATTTTGTTTGTTAACTACCATATACATTAATGATAGTATAAATCTACATTAACCCATACTTAGAATAATTGTTGGGTAGGAGTATTAGTCTCCGCTTGATTCCCCGCTGGGGAGCCATGAGTAAGGCTTATCACCCTTATCATTTAGTGGATCCTAGTCCATGGCCTTATATAGGCTCAATCGGGGCACTTCTGATTACAGTAGGCTCAGTATTATATTTTCATTATAGTTATACATGGATAATGTATTTAGGAGCAATAACAATAATATTGACAATGTTTGTTTGGTGGAGAGATATTATTAGAGAGGCCACTTTTCAAGGACACCATACTCAAATAGTAAAAAGAGGATTAAGATATGGTATGATCCTTTTTATTACTTCTGAAGTTTGTTTCTTTTTTGCGTTCTTTTGGGCTTTCTTTCATAGTAGCTTATCTCCCACTATAGAATTAGGAGCTGTTTGGCCCCCTGTTGGTATAGAAGTGTTAGATCCATTTTCTGTGCCCCTATTAAATACAGCTATATTACTTAGTTCAGGAGCAACAGTTACATGGGCACATCACGCCATAGTTAGCGGACAAAGATTAGAAGCCATACAATCACTTACTTGTACCGTAATACTTGGAATTCAGTTTACAGCCCTACAAGCTATGGAGTATTACGAAGCACCTTTTACAATATCAGACTCCGTATATGGTTCAACCTTTTTTATGGCAACAGGTTTTCATGGTTTTCATGTTATAATTGGAACTATCTTTTTGGCTGTATGTTTAGCTAGATTAATAGGCTATCACTATACTCGTCATCATCATTTTGGTTTTGAGGCTGCTAGTTGGTATTGGCATTTTGTAGATGTGGTTTGGTTGTTTTTATATGTATGTATTTACTGGTGGGGCTCTTAGCCCTGGCCATAGTTACATAGTGCTTAGCTAAGCTCAGCTTGTAGGGTCAACTAACGGTAAGTTCTCAGACTCATAATCTGATTATGCAGGTTCAACTCCTGCCCCTACCACTATTAAAAATAAATAGATACACATATAAACCAAATAGGTACAGGAAAGAGGAAAATTATAAAAATCTAGGCAAACATACACGAACTAACTCGATTAAAGGGTATGGAATTACCCCCAATAATACTATGGCTACTATTAGCGGTAATTGCCCGTTAAACTCTCGTCTATTAATATCTCTCGAAAATATTAAGTATGGAGAAAGTTGCCCAAAACAAATTCTATTATATAAATACAAGGAATAAGCAGCAGCTATAACCATACTAGTTGAGGTAAGAATACCCAATGATGTACTAGTAGAAAAAGCAGCTACTAAGGATAAAAATTCTCCAACAAAATTACAACTAAGAGGAACAGCGATATTAGCTAAAGTAAACACCATAAATATGATAGAAAATAAGGGCATAGTCATAACTACTCCCCTATAATACCTAATTAATCTTGTATGATGTCTCTCATAGAGCAACGTTACTGCTATAAATAAAGCGGGGCTAACCACTCCATGAGCTATCATTAAGAATATAGAGGCTATTAGACCCTCCATCGTATGAGTAAACAAACCTATTGTAACTATTCCCATATGAGCTACCGAGGAATAGGCTATCAAACGTTTCGCATCTACCTGTCTGCAAGTGGTTAAACTCCCATATATCACTGCTATTAATGATAACGTTAGTATGACTGGTGCTAAATATTCTGTTGCTTCTGGGAAAAGAGGCCAAGCGAATCGAATGAATCCATAACCTCCTAATTTTAATAATATTCCAGCTAGAATCACTGAACCAGCTAAAGGAGCCTCAACATGCGCAAGAGGCAACCATATATGAAAGGGTATCATTGGTATCTTAACTGCTAAACTAAGGAAGAAACCTATAAATAACCAAATTTGAATGTTACTATCAATCTGAATATTAGTTAAAGATAAATAATCAGTTGTACCTGTTATCCTATAAATAACTGCTATGCTAAGTAACATTAATATTGAACCAACTAAAGTATAAAAGAAGAAATAATAGGCAGCTTTTATTTTCTCTGCCCGAGCTCCCCATATTCCTATTATTAAAAACATAGGTATTAATATGCTTTCAAACAACACATAAAATATTAACAGATCTAATGTTGAGAATACCCCAATTAATAATAGTTCCATGCCTAAAAGGCACATAATAAACTCTTTAATAAGAAACTTAATACTATTCCAACTTACTAAAATACAAATTGGTGTTAATAAAGTACTTAGTATAATGAAAAATATAGAGATCCCGTCAATAGCAAACAATATCGGAGAACCTTCAAACCATCCTATTGTACTTACCCAATTGAATTCTATTATCTGTTGAAATTGAGCTTCTTGATGAAGGTTAACTAATAATAAAAGAGAAAGAGCAAATGTAATCAAAGACCACTCTAACGCTTGCTGGCGTAATTTCGTACTATTTTCCCTTGGAGTTAATGCTATTATTACTATACTTATTAATATAGAGCCCACTGTACAAGCTAATATCATATTAATATATAATTACCAGCCACTACCCTGCGGCTAGTTTGCTCCTATTTTAGGAGATTACTCTGGACTTGGAAAAGCACTTCCTTCACCCTATCTCTAATTTACGACTAGGTACTTAAGTGCGATAGCTGTTCCAACTAATATCATTAATGCATAATTAAATAATAAACCAGATTGTAAGCTGCTTAACTCTTTAGTTCTATCAACCATGAATTGAGCTATTCCAGTGGGGCCCAAAATCTCTAAAATACCCCTATCTATAGTACGATAAGAAACAATATGGCCAAACTTCCAAACTGAACTTCCAATATAATAATTTGCTATTTGATTAAACTCCCAAGCATAAAATAAGAAACTATATATGCTAGGACGTGTAATATAATAAATAATATATGGACGAAGTATAAACACTAGTAATATTCCTGTTACGGCCATAATAACTGGTGCTAAAGAGACTATTGTGGGCACAAGCGGCAAGGGACGTATACCTGGCGCAAACACCATATTTTGGGCGATATAACCAACTAAAATACTCCCTATTGCTAATACTAATAAAGGACCCAATAAGTTCCAATCAGCTTCTTGTAAGTGTTGTGCGCTTATATGTGTTAAATTAGGCTTAGACACAAAACTTAAGTATATTAATCGAAATGAATAAAAAGCAGTTAAGAAAGCTGTAATTGAAGCTAACCAATATATAGATATTAAACAATAGCTATTATAAGTTAACTCTAATATTAAATCTTTAGAGTAAAATCCAGATAAGTAGGGAAAACCAGCTAAAGACAATGAACCAATCAACATTAATACATATGTTAAAGGTAAACCCCGGACTATTCCCCCCATTTTCCTAAGATCTTGTTCATCTAAAAGAGCATGAATTATTGAACCTGCTCCTAAGAACAGTAAAGCCTTAAAGAAAGCATGAGTTAGTAGATGATATAAACTACTTAAACAACTATAAGTACCACAAGCCATTACCATGTATCCTAGTTGACTACAAGTAGAATAAGCAATAACTTTTTTTATATCCGATTGAACTAATCCTACTGTAGCTGCAAAGAAAGCAGTTAAAGAACCAACTAAACCCACAATAATTGTTGCAGTTGGAGAGTAATCAAAAAGGGGAGCTGATCTTATAATTAAAAATACCCCTGCTGTTACCATTGTTGCGGCATGAATTAGGGCCGAAACAGGTGTGGGACCCTCCATAGCATCCGGCAACCAAGTATGTAACCCTAATTGGGCAGATTTTCCTACAGCCCCTATAGTTAGTAATATACAAATCCAAGTACAAGCTGAAGATGGTGTTAAAGCGGAGAATAAACTACAATAATCTAATACCCCAAATTCTTTCCAGATTAATATAATAGCTAACATTAATCCTATATCTCCTATTCTATTGATTAACATTGCCTTGATTGCCGCCTTGTTAGCTTGTATGCGCGTAAACCAAAAGTTAATTAATAAGTAAGAACACAAACCAACACCTTCCCAACCAATAAACAATTGCACATAATTATTACTAGTAACTAAAACCAACATAAAAAAGGTAAATAGAGATAGATAGCTCATAAATCTAGGTAGATGGGGATCTTCTCTCATATAACTTGTAGAATAAACATGAACTAGCCCGCTAATTGTGGTTACTACTATTAACATCACAGCTGTTACCATATCAAATTGTAAACCAAAGTTAGTTATTAATAAATCTGACTCTATCCATCTACCTAACTCTATATATACTGTAGATCCATTAATAAGGATTTCATAGCATAATACAAAAGAGAGGAGGCTACTGGCGAGAACCCACACAGAACTTAACAAGCCAGCCCCTTTTCTTCCTAGATAGCGACCCCCTAGTCCGCTTCCGACTGCGCTTAGTAACGGTATTAATATAACTAGAAGATACATGGGAATAAATCTAAAATAATCAAATGTGTTAACTGAAAAAATAAACTAGGACATACTATAATTGTTAATACTAAATATAAACTTACCCCTATTAGTATTGCTTTGCCTAGACCTGTTTCCTCCGGTGCTACGCTGCCTCGTGGAAAGTTAAGTATATTTGTTATTACTAAAGGCGTAAACAAGGGCTGATAAAACATAATTTTAACTAATCTAAGGTAATAAACTCCAGCTATCACGGAACAGACTAAAGCTATTAGGGCGCTAAGATAGTAACCTTGACCAACAGCTGCTAAGATAATATACCATTTAGTTAAAAACCCAACTAAAGGAGGAATTCCTGCAGTAGACAATAAACCTGTAGCTAATGCTAATGCTAACATTGGATTTAATCTTGAAACACCACTAAACTCAATAAGCATGTCTCTTTTAGGAGATAATATTAATACTACAGACCAAAGTAGTACTTGAGTTATTATATAGGCACCTATATACATTAAACTCGCCTGAAGACTTTCTATAGACCCAATAGCTATTCCAAGCAACACAAACCCCATATGGCTTATCCCGCTATAAGCTAATAGTCTTTTTATTCGAGTTTGATTCAAAGCTCCTATAGCCCCCACAATCAAAGAGATTAATCCGGCTATTAATAATCCCATTTCATTTAAGCCTATTTGTACTATAATAGCTAGTACCCCCAATTTAGGCACGATAGATAATAGTGCAGCTACCCAAGTTGGAGCCCCCTCGTAGACATCGGGGGCCCACATATGAAATGGAGCTGCAGATACTTTAAATAACAATGAGATAGTAATAAGACACTTACCAGCTAATGTCCCATAAGATATCATACTCATACGAATAAATTGAAGTTCAAGCTCTCCTGTGGAGCCATAAATTAAGGCACAACCAAATAGGAACAATCCCGAAGATAGTGCTCCTAACACGAAGTATTTCAGCCCAGCTTCTGCCGATAACAATGAATTTTTATTATAAGCCACTAAGATAAACATACATAATGTTTGCATTTCTAATGCTAAATATATAGAAATTAAATTTGTTGACCCAATAAGTAATAAATTACCTAAGATCACTAATAAAATCAATAAAGAGCTTGATCGATGCGATGTTCGATGGTCCAGCATACATAATATGGCTAACCCACCTAGCATCACCAACATCTTAATAGCCTGTGTCCAACATAATAGATGGGGCTCAGCTAATAACCCAGCAACCCCCACAGCACCCGCAAGTAGCATAGCCAATCTTAAAGTCGGGGCCTTTAATCCATACGTTAACACTATTAGTATGATGAGCCCTAGTGTTAATTCCATAGTATGCCAGGGGCTATGCACCCACATGGCATATGAGAAGATACGCCACTTTCGTGGCACCTTATTAATCCCTAAACCTTTTGTTTTCCTTCTTTGCAGCAGCCAGAAGTTGATTACGTCGATGGGGCCAATATAGTCGAGCATCGCTGAGACCATTCCTTGCGTACTAGGACTCAGAAAAGTTGGGATTGAACATTGTAGATAGAAACCGAGCTGTGTCACCACGCTCTGAACTCAAATCATGTACGGTTTTCATGGTCGAACAGACCAACCTAGGGTACCTTCTACAGCACCAGGGCACCGCAATTCAACATCGAGGTCGCAAACACTGTCCTCGATAAGAACTCTCCGACAATATTACGCTGTTATCCCTACGGTAGCTTTTATCCGCTTTCGATATTTATTTTGGACTATCATATCGGGTCATTATCGCCCACATAGGACATAGTCCTTGTGCCAGCTAGGGGTGTCCCCCTCACTGTCAGGCTAATGAGATTAGCTTTATATACCATAAGCTCGCCTTCGTTTCTTATTCAAAGGTAGTCGCCCCAACTAAACTGTCCTACCAACAAAAATTATTAACTCAAAATTAGGATACTTAGTATCGATCATTTTAAGTTAACGTTATCGATATCCAGTAAAGCTCGATAGGGTCTTTTCGTCTTACAATGTTTATGTAGTATCTTCACTACAACTATAATTTCATCGGCTTTCCTCTTGAGACAGTAAGACCCTCGTGGTTCCATTCATACCCGCCAACAATTAATTGGCTATTTATTGTGCTACATTATCACGGTCAGAGTTACCGCGGCCATTCAGTTGGGTTTCGCTTTAGACGTTAGTCCTCAGTTTCACTATACAACCATTGGGCAGAATTCACCCTCTATACTTCAGTAATCTTTAGCAGAGAGCTATGTTTTTGGTAAACAGCCGAGATCTTATTTTGCCGAGTTCCTTAAGAAAAATTATGCCTAGATATAAGTCCCATAAATAACAGTTGAAGGTACTTTGTACCATAATATTTTTCCTGAATAAGAACAAGAATTATAATCCATCGGGCGTAATGCCCTTAGAAGCTGTATATATCTATTTATTTGGGAGTAAATCTTGTACTACTCATGCCTGCATTATCACTTCTGTTTTATCTCACGAGGTGTGCACGTATCGTGCCTACAGAACGCTCTACTACCAAGCCAGTTGATATTTCCTTGCAATATGGCTTCCTTACAGTTGCCGTCTGGCTTCCAGAATTTCAGTTACAGATTTAGCCGCCTTAATTCTTAGAGTTTCCTAGCTCATTCAGTGAACTTTTACGTTTTCCTGTGCAGATGGCTGTTTCCAAGCCTACTTCCTGTTTGTCTAAGTTGAACCCTCTTTATACACTTAATCTGTATTAGTGACTTTAATTTCTGGTTAGGGCTTACCCCTCTTGACTAGAGGCCTTATCGCCATAGTCTTACTACACCAGTAATTCAAGCCCCCGGGTTTGGGGGCGAATCAACTTGGGGCGCCTTACTAAGATAAGTTTCGTAGAGAACCAGCTATATCCAAGTTCGACTAGTATTTCACCACTAACCACAGCTCATCCAAGATTTTTGCCACAATCACTGGTTCGGTCAGCATAGCTACCTGGCCATGGTTAGATCACTTGGTTTCGGGTAATTTGACTGACGAGTTTTTCTCTTGCTTTCACTACGCCTTCATTTACTACTTAAGCTTGCCAAATTTTGTCTTGCAGGTCCATTATGCAAAAGGTAACTTTTAGAACCAATTCTAAGTCTTTCCCTCACGGTACTTTCTCTATAGGTGTCTATCGGGGTTTAGTCTAGATGTCCAATCATCTTAATTATCTATTTGAGACAATTCCTCCGCTATCGCTCGCCGCTACGCACGGAATCTCAGTTGATGTATTCCTCATAGTCTAGTAAGATGTTTCAATTAACTATTCAATTCACCCTTTTCAGTTAGGACAAACAAGTTCAAAGTCTCTCCCTTGTTATTTCGTATTTCACGTCCTTACCGATAGACCCTAGACTTTACTCAGTTCCACTGTCTAAAGATTCATTAAGATAAACCCAATATAATTTCTTATGTCCTGGGGTTCTCTTCCAACCTAAAATAGAGATTTTATTTCTGTGAATATCTAAATGACAGCTTGAACAAACTGGCACCAAGTTAGATTTTCGATTTAATTTTTTATTACATAATCTCTCAGGTTGATTTTTAAATTCACTCTTAGGTTGAATGTGGTGAATAGCCTCTGCTGGAGCTCCGCATATTTCACACGAATCAATAAAAACTTGAGCATTATATTTAGAAGGGCGGAATACTGTTAAAGGGCTAAACTCACTTCGGGATGGTAGCTCCCAGTTAATAAGTTTACGGTATTTCAAAGCACTGTTATAAAATTTTTTATCATTAATTATGTGACCCATAACTTCAATGCCATATTGAGAGGGCCCTGGGCCAGGTTTCAATTTACGTTCATAAATTAGGCCCGAATCTTCTTGTTGAATAATAGATAAATGATAGCACCGAACTGACGAATCAATTAAAGAACAAACTTGATGTAAATGAGTAGAAAGAACAAAACTAGTTTGTGCAGTTGTTAATCTTTCAATTGTTGCAGCTAATATCGCTGTTCCTGAACTAACTTCTGTTCCATGACAAATTTCGTCACCTAATATTAAACTGTTATAATTACTTAGCTTTAATATAGTTGAAAGATCTCTCATTTCGACCTCAAAAGTACCTTGGCCTTTATGAAGATCGTCTCCCCCTAAAATACGAGTAATTAAATAATTATAAGGCCTTAATTTAAATGAATCTGCAGCTACATACATTCCTGCTTGAGCTAAGATTACGTTGATTCCGATTGCTCTAAGTAGAGTAGATTTACCTGCACCATTTACTGAGAATATTAACATTCCCTTATCCTCTAAACTAATACTATGAGCTACACATTCTTCTTGAGTGTTTAATTGTTCTACTAAAGGGTGTCGTAAGTTAATTGCTTCTATAAAACCTTTGGTTTGTTGGGGTTTCGCTAGTGTTAAGCAAGGTTTAGTATAATTGAATTTAATAGCCGCAATAGCCCCGCTTAATGCAACATCTAATCTAGAAATCATATTTACTAAGGGTGAAAAAAGTTCAGAATAACTAAAATATAATCTTTTAAGTTCCTGGTTATAAGTTTGTTTAACGTAAGTATTAATTTGCTCTTCTAATAAATTTAATTCGATTGATACTTTATGAATAGTAGGACTAGTAATTATATGGTGGCTTCCTCTTTTACCCAATACAATAATTGAATTATTAGATATAGAAGCATTAGTCAGGTAATGTTCTAACTTAGTTAACTTTTTAGATAAAATAGAAAAAGCATAACCCTCTTTATTAAAATATTCGGCTTTAATAGAAATTGTATCTTGAAACACAATATTTGAAATTTGTTCGGCCCATTCTGTAAGTTGGGCCTTTAAAGTTTGTTGTTGCGCAAGTAAGTTAGTTAAATTATCAGTTGGCTGTAATACATCTTTGAAATCACCTAAAAGATTATTTACTTGGAAAACTTGGCCTATTTCCTCAATTAGCGATTCTAGTTGGGGTCCAACTAAGGGAGGTAATTGAATGTTAATTCATTTATTATTTATCAATTTACTTATTAACTGATTAGCAAACAAATAAGAATGGTAAATTTGACTTAACTTTTTAGGGGATAAGGTAATATCACTTGAGGCACATATTGCCCATTGACGATGTAAAGAAGATAAATCTTTAATGTGTTTTAACTCGAAATTGTCAAATATTTTCTTGTCAAGTAATTGTTTAAATATAGCAATTTCCTTATAACGAAGATTTAATTCAGAATAATCTGTAATAGGGTTAAGAAGTCTAAATTTGAAAAGTCTTTTACCCATTGCAGTAGAACAATAATCAACCAGATTAAGTAAACCACCCAACTTCCCCCTCTTAGGTAATAAGTCCAATTGATATTCTGCTCGATTACATAATATTAAATTTAAGGGACTGACAACAGAATTATAACACTCGGGAAGTTGAAGATTCTTAATAAGATTAGGGTTTCGATCTTTAATAAATTGTAATACTCCTAAAAGGCTAATTAAATTTGCCTGATCAACATTTTCTGTCCAAGTACTTTGAAATATCTTACTAAGGGTATATTTTTGATAATTTTTGTTCAACCATTCTGCGTTAATGCCTATATAAATATGGAGCAAAAGCCACTCCTTATTATTATTTTCGTACCTATAAGATAAATAACACGGTAAATTGGTTAGTACTTCTCCCATAACTTCAATTTTAGCATTAGGTTCAGAGGGGAATAAATTCCAACCAATTAATAAATTATATATCTTATTTATTAAAACATTTAAGCCGACCCCCGAGTCCACCCAAATTACTATTTCTCTAATACGATAACTGACTAATAACCGGGTTACTTTGTCCCTGTCCGTTCAAGAGACAGGAAACATTATACTATGCCCATTCATGGCTGAAAATAAAGTAATACCTAGTAAGTTGTCTTGAGAAAAATAAATTGATAACACATAGGATAATTCCGAACAATCTTCTGAATTGCAACTAGGAGAATAAACTTGAGATACTGCGCGTTGTTTTGGCCCGGATTTACCAGTGACTAATTCATCAATAACTACAACAGTCCAACCTTTATCCAACAAGGTGGTTAAATGGGTAGTAAGGGAATAGATTGGAAATCCCATTTGAAGCAAAGATCTTTTACTGGGAGATATTATTCTCATATCAAGTAACGAAGCAACTTGTTCAATGGAGGATGTTACCTCTGAAGGCCTACTTCGTGTCGATGACTCAATTAATAACTCGGCTTGAGAGTATACTCGTTGCTTACTAGAAGTATCGGGCTCATGCCAAAGTTCATAGAACTTACCAATCTGGATAAGTTGGATTACTGATAACCCATACTTAGAATAATTCTCCTCCGCTAAGTTAAAATATTGCATAGGTATCTGGTTCATTTTTAATTAGGAGTTAACCTCTTAATAAATTTAAGGCTCGAACAGCAATTGTACCACGTAAACGGTAATAATTAACCATAATGGCTAAACCGATAGCAGACTCGGCAGCTGCAACAGTTAGAATCACAATCGCAAAAATTTGACCAAAAAGTGTATAGAGCACACGAGACTCAAATAGAAGCAAAATAGTAGAGGCCAGTAAAACTAGCTCTACACACATTAGCATAATAATTAAATTGCTTCTGTTAAGAATAATACCTAAGATTCCGATTAATAAGATGACAATTGATAATATTAAATAGGACATGCGCTATACCAATTAGGGGCTAGTTTTCCCACTCTAAGCCTCCTTCTATCCACTCATAAACTAACCCTAAAGTTAATATAAATAAAAATAACATAACAACCCAATATCCAAATAAAGGTAAGTCCATATATGTGACAGCCCAAGGAAATAAGAAAGATATTTCAAGATCAAATATTAAAAACAAGATACCAATTAAGAAGAATCTAACGGAGAAGGGATTCCCCGGATTGTCAAAAGGATCAAACCCACATTCATAGACTGACACTTTCTCTATATCAGGTTGTTTATATCCTAATAAATAAGATGCCCCTAAAATTAGAATTGATAATGTTCCGCTGACGATAAGTAGTATTAATATTCCTTTGAACTCCATGTTTCTTAAGCGGAGACGTGCATTAACACTTAGCCAGAAGGCACCTAAAGGTGCTCTCTGCTGATTTGTAGGAAGAGATCTTGCTTACTACGTAATGATTCACCATGAGAATTATATAAAAAAGGTGAATTTGGCTGCTTAGCTAATAATATAGCCCCTATCATAGCGACTAACAGCACCAAACTAGCAATTAACACTAATTCATAATAAGTTGTATAAAGATGACTTCCAATTGCCCCAATGTTAGTTCTAGATCCTATAACAGGATTGCTGATATATTTAGGGCTATTGGTTAGTAAACTATAAAATAAGAATATAACAGATAATCCTACAGGTAAAAAATGCGAATGATCTTGAGAATCTACTTTATTAGGCTGTTGAATTAACATAATTACGAACAGGAATAAAATAGCGATAGCCCCTACATAGACAATTATAAATATTAAGCCTATGTAATCTAATCCCAACGATATAAACATAACAGCAGCATTAACAAAGGCAATAACTAACCAAAATACTGAATAAACAGGATTTGGCGTAGATATAACCATAAGACTAGCTCCAACTATTCCTAAGGAGAATATCATAAATAAACTATTCATATTGCACTTTCGGCCAACAAATGACCTATACTACTTCATACGGAGCAATTTGGTTTCTACCCAGCCTAACAAGGGGACCAATACTAAAAAGTAGCAAAAGTAGAATAAAGAAGCAAATTGACCAATCATAACATAAGGTTCCTCAACTGGATTAGCTCCTAACCAAGTTAATAGAATAAAATCAGCTACTAAAAACCAAAATGCTATTTTACCTAAAGGTCTAAATGTTAAAGCTCTTAATTTACTAGTATGAATGAAAGGCAATAAAAATAACACCAAGATACTAAATACCATAGCCAAGACTCCCCCAAGTTTGTTGGGTATAGAGCGTAGTATGGCGTATGCAAATAAGAAGTACCATTCTGGTTGTATATGAACAGGAGTTACTAAAGGATTAGCTTGAATGAAATTTTCAGGATCACCTAATACATTAGGCATAAAATAACAAAGTATAATTAAAATAGTGCTAAGTACCATTATACCAAACAAGTCCTTATAAGTATAATAAACATGAAAGGTAACTTTGTCTATATTAGAGTCAATCCCTAAAGGATTATTTGACCCAGCTGTATGTAAGCTAATAATATGTAATAAGCCCAATCCAACTAGAAGAAAAGGAAAAAGATAATGTAAAGAGAAGAAACGATTAAGAGTTGCGTTAGATACACTAAATCCTCCCCAAATCCACTGAACAACATCTGTTCCTATATAGGGTATAGCAGAACAAAAGTTAGTAATAACTGTGGCTCCCCAAAAAGACATTTGTCCCCAAGGTAATACATACCCTAAGAAAGCTGTTAACATCATCACTAAGTAAATTATAACCCCTATATTCCAAACATCCATTTTCATGTAGCTCCCATAATAAAGTCCTCTGCCCATGTGTATATAGACACAAAGAAAGAATAATGAAGCTCCATTAGCATGAATATACTTTAACATAAAACCATAATTAACGTCTCTTAAAATATGGGAAATTGAGTCAAAAGCTAAACTAACGTCAGGGCAATAATGCATAGCTAAGAATATTCCGGTAATCAATTGAATAGCTAAACAAAGTCCTAACAAAGAACCAAAATTCCAGTAATAACTAATATTAGAAGGGGCTGGTAGATCAACCAGAACCCCGTTCACAATAGAGATTATTGGATGTTGAGTTCTTATTCGTAACATTTTGTTTGGTGATTCCATATGCATGCGCTCAGGAAGTTATCTCCCTAAATGCTAGCAAGGCACTGCATCTAAACCTATTAACAGGCCAGAAACTAAAACGATTAAACCAAGACTGAAAGGTAAGTAAGACTTCCATAATAGATACATAAGTTGGTCATATCTCATTCTAGGGAAAGAAGCTCGCACCCACACAAATGCGAACACTACTACGGTAGTTTTAAGGGCTAAGCAACCCATTCCTAGAATTCCCGTGAAAGGTGCCCAACCACCTAAAAACAATAAACTTATCAAACAGCTCATTAAAATAATATGGCCGTATTCAGCTAAAAAGAATAGGGCAAACGACATACTAGAATATTCTACATTATATCCAGATACTAACTCTGATTCTCCCTCAGTAAGATCAAAAGGAGCCCGATTAGTTTCAGCTAATGCCGAAGCAAAAAACATTAAAGCAGCTGGAAATAAAGGTATTATATACCAAATTTCAGCTTGAGCTAAAACAATCTGAGTGATATTAAGAGAACCTGCACATAATATTACTGATATTAGAATAAGCCCTATACACACTTCATAGCTAATCATTTGAGCTGCTGCTCTAATAGCCCCTAAGAATGCATATTTAGAATTACTTCCCCAACCAGACATTAAAATAGCATACACCCCCATAGAACTGATAGCAAAGATGTATAAGATACCAACATTAATATCAGCTAATACAATACCAGGGCTAAAAGGAATAACCCCCCAAGCTAAAAAAGCTAAAGTAAGCGATAAAATTGGGGCTACAATATAAACCGACAGATTAGCATGATTGGGAATAGCCATCTCTTTAGTGAATAACTTTAATCCATCAGCTAAAGGCTGTAATAGTCCATAAACACCAACTACATTAGGTCCTTTTCGTGCTTGCATATACCCTAATACCTTTCTTTCTGCTAAAGTTAAATAAGCTATAGCCACTAATAGAGGTATTATTATTGCAAGCGTTTTAAAGATAATTGAAATAATAGTACTCATCATCCTAGTTACGGAGGGCGACCAAGTACGTATTGAACGCGCATAACTTGGCCCAAGAACAAGTTCCCTTACCCTTACTATGTTACGACTTACCCATTCTCGAAAAGGAAGGATAACCCCGCCGCGGGGCGTCTCGTATCCTTAACTTGAAGGGGACGACGGGCGATTTGTGCTAACACTGGGTTAGAATTCACCGGAACGCTCTACTTCCCGATTACTATCAAATCCTACTTAAGATTCCCGTTTCAGAGAATCTCCGCCTCCTAATTTACTGTGTATATTGTATAGGAGAATGTAGCGCATAATATCCCTTTCCATAAAGACCATGACACCTGACTTAATCCATAATAGGGTTAAGGACAACATTTATTGTTATCCTGACGACGGCCATGCAATGCCTGAGCGGCTACTACCTAAAAAGGTAGTCCGCTTTCAAGGAAAGGTAAGGTGACACGCGGATCATCGTATTAAATTACACGCTCCTCTGATTCAAACAGTGAACAGCCAAGCCTTTTGAGTTTCAATCTTGCGATCATAGTATTCAGGCATACAATAAGGTTATTTGCTAATAAAGCTATTGTATAAGTTTAGGGCGAGGACTACCAGGGTATCTAATCCTGTTTGCTATCCAAGCTTTCGTATTTCATGAAAATATAACATGAACGGAGTAAGGAGTCTTCACCTTCGGACTTCCACTCTTGCTTCAAACATTTTACCGCTACCAAGAGGTTCGCCTTACTTTATTCTCATGCTTCACTACATACTTTAACGCCTAATGCGAAATAAAAACTGGGCCTCTAAGTTTAACCGCGTCTGCTGGCACTTAGTTAGACAGACCTCAGTGTGAAACCCTGTGTCAAGCGTTTACCCATTGCACAAGATTCTCTACTGCTGCCAAAATGTCTTCCCCTTGTTTCAGTGAAAGTGTGGCTATACTACGCATCTTCGACCAGGTGGGCCACTATCCCACCTATTCTAATACGTTAACCGAGATAATCTCCGTTTTATCCTCACCAGTAGGACCCTTATTCAGGGCCTTGCATGTATTAGAAGAACACATTGCCTTATAGACTCCCCAAGGTCAAAGGAGTAGTGTGGAAATAATATTTAAATCATCCCCATGACTCAATTTACGCTGATAGACAAACGGTAATTCATTATAAGTATGAAAAGCAGGCGGAGAAGATAAAGACCACTCTAATGAGCCAGGCGAAGTTGACCAACCCTCAAATGGTCTTTCGGCTGCTAATGCCTCATAAGACAAGTATATGAACCATATAATTCCTACCAGGGCTATTACAGCTCCGCAAGAACTAACTAAGTTCCAATCTTGATAAGCATCAGGGAAATCCGAGTATCTTCTAGGTAATCCGGCTAAACCCAAGAAATGCTGGGGGAAGAAAGTTAAATTAACTCCGATAAACATAATCCAGAAATGGATCTTACCGTATAATTCATTATAACGATAACCTGTAATTTTACCGAACCAATAGTAGTATCCTCCAAATATAGCAAATACGGCTCCCATAGATAACACGTAATGGAAGTGAGCTACTACATAATAAGTATCGTGTAATGCAATATCTAATGAACTATTAGCTAATATAACTCCAGTTAAACCACCAATGGTAAATAGGAACACAAACCCAATAGCCCATAACATAGGTGTATCAAGCCGTGGGCTTCCTCCATATATAGTAGCTAACCAGCTAAATATCTTAATCCCAGTAGGAACAGCAATAATCATAGTGGCGGCAGTAAAGTAGGCACGAGTATCTACATCCATACCAACAGTGAACATATGGTGGGCCCAAACAATAAATCCTAATACTCCAATAGAAATCATAGCATAGACCATACCTAAATAACCAAAAATATGTTGTTTAGCAGAAAATGTGGGTATAATTTGAGATATCATACCAAATCCTGGTAGAATTAATATATAAACTTCAGGATGTCCAAAAAACCAAAATAAATGTTGGAATAAAATAGGATCTCCCCCTCCCGCAGGGTCAAAGAATGTAGTATTAAAATTTCTATCTGTCAATAACATTGTAATTGCACCAGCTAACACTGGTAAAGATAATAATAACAATATTGTAGTAATTAATACAGACCATACGAATAGAGGTAATCTATGCATACTCATACCAGGAACCCTCATGTTGATTATAGTAGTTATAAAGTTAATAGAACTTAAAATGGAAGATACACCAGCTAGATGTAGACTAAATATAGCCATATCCACTGCTCCCCCTGAATGGGCTTGAATGCTTGATAGTGGGGGATAAATGGTCCAGCCTGTACCTGCCCCTTGTTCCACAAACATAGAACCAACCAATAGTATTAGAGAAGGTGGTAATAACCAGAAACTAATATTGTTTAATCTAGGAAAGGCCATATCAGGTGCACCAATCATAATTGGCACAAACCAATTTCCGAATCCTCCGATCATTACTGGCATTACTAGGAAGAAAATCATTAATAAAGCATGTGATGTTACAATTACATTATATAAATGATCATCTCCTATCATACTACCTGGAGCGGACAATTCTAGCCGTATTAACATACTCGAAGCTGTCCCTGCCATTCCAGAAAAAGCACCAAATAGTAAATATAAAGTACCTATATCCTTATGATTAGTAGAAAATAGCCAACGTGTAAGATATTTGTTCAT